TAATTTTAACGGGTCAAACAAACAAAAAAAAAGAAAATTCCCTTATTTTATCCTTGCTCCTAAATTTAATAAATTTTATATTAAATAATGCTAGACTGGAAATAAAAACCTCTTTCTCACATTCGTTTTCTATTGCAATTGTATTGGTGGAACAACAAAACAATATCTGATTCTGGAATCAAGGAAAGATATTGAAAAATAGATTTGCAAAATAAACTTTTTTTTTTCACTTTTATCTGTAGCGTAAAAGAGTACCCATTTATTCCTATGGAGCATCCAATAACAAAACAAGAAGATGAAATTGAAAATATCAAAAAATTTTTGTGTAGTCCAAGGAAATAAACCACTTTACGATTTTATCTATATTGAATTTAAATATCAGAATACCTGATATAGTCATGATTCAATGGGTCAGGTCCACTTACTTTTTCTTGATTTAGAATTGTATGGTGGGTTTGATAGGCACAATGGAGAAGTAGGAATACTTTGTTTTGGCGATTAATAATCGTAATTGGGTATTTAAAATATTTTTTTTCTGTTACAGGACCAAAAATGGGAATAATAAGACATTCAAAATAAGACATTCAGAGGACTACTATGTTATAGGGTATACTCCTACTAACTATAACCTATAACTCATAATAATGAGAACTCATTATAATGGTGGTTACCCTTTTTTTTTTCTTTTTTAGAAATATAAACAAGATTTCTATTCTCCGTTGAAAAACGAAGACTAAGATTTTTTTTAGTGGAAAAAGCCCTTTATCGGATTTGAACCGATGACTTACGCCTTACCATGGCGTTACTCTACCGCTGAGTTAAAAGGGCCTTTTTTTTTTTTTAATTCCAAAATTAGCCATTGGATTTTCCATTACGAGTTTACTGCATGTATCCATATATGCACTATATATACATATATACATAGGAACTCATTCAGGAACAATAAATTGGATTTGCCTAGGAAATTCCTAGTTATTTTTTATTATAAAAATATTAATAAAAAATAATGTAGTGAATTCTTTCAAAAGCTATCCCACCTGCTTTGTTTACTTTTACTGACCCATCAGAACAAGATTAACTTGATTGATATGTGTACCAATCCGACATTGAAATAGATTCAAGATATTTTCTTGAATCATGTTATGAATGGGATTCGATTCATACCCTGAATCAAATTTTTATAATATAAAGAAAAAAAATTCTCTCGAATCCTAAAAATGGGAAATACTTTTCGGATCTAGTCATAGCATTAGATTATATTGACAATTCCAAAAAACTACTCATACTATCATCATAGTATGATGATGGTCGGGTGGATATGCCCCTATCGTCTAGCGGTTCAGGACATCTCTCTTTCAAGGAGGCAGCGGGGATTCGACTTCCCCTGGGGGTAGGGTACTACGAAAGTAAGTTGAGCATGGATTATGAATAAGCCTAGAATGAATTGTTCCTGGGTCGATGCCCGAGGGGTTAATGGGGACGGACTGTAAATTCGTTGGCGATATGTCTACGCTGGTTCAAATCCAGCTCGGCCCAAAGATTCGCTACTACATGAATGAGTATGCTATAACCAAATTATCTTCCGGAAATGCCTGATACATAGAAATAAAGATAAAGAGAAAGATTCCATTTTTCTCATTGAAAGATTGATTATCCATTATTGGGAATAACCACTGGTTTCTAGTAATCGGTGTTATTCTCACTATAGTCCATATCTTTGCGGATATGATATCAGTATATCAGTCGTATCTCTGTTATAACACAACGAATAGCATTTTTTTTTTACCATAAAAATATATACACCTCACTGGGATTGTAGTTCAATTGGTCAGAGCACCGCCCTGTCAAGGCGGAAGCTGCGGGTTCGAGCCCCGTCAGTCCCGAGCTAGGATCCAATCAATTTTTCAACTCATCTCTCTATTTTCCGAGACAAGGGATAGAGGATAATCCACGGGCGGGAGATCCTTATTTCTTTTTTTCGTTTCATATTTATCATCAGACAAATAAAATACGGAAATTTCCATTTCTTCCACTAGTACGGATTTTTGAAGGACAGACATAGGTAGATTGGTATAAGTGGTGGTAGTAATATAATATTACTACTATATTAAGATTAAGCATTTTAAGATATACCATATGCGTTTGGATAACATCCTTTTTCGATTGTTCTTGATCAATGAAATGTAATAGATTGTTCATATTTTTACCGGGAGTACATACACAAATTGTATTCGTTTATTGTACGATAGACAATGAGCGTAACATAATTATCTCGACAGAGTCCTTTTCAGTTTGTTTAAACCACAACTTTTCCAGTTCCGACTTTGTTTGTCTATTCTCAATTATTAATTGACAAACAATCTATCTCATTCTCATTCAAATAGCACATCGTTTATGTATGTGTTTGCTCCAGTTCTAATCCAATAAGCAAGATATTAATAAATAAAAAACCAAGCAACATCCCCCTTTTTTTTTAGTAAATTTGTTGGAATATTAGATCTTTTTTAATCCGTCCTTTTTGCATCTCATCTCAGTTCTACTTTTTGGATCTGTGTGACCCATAGAATACCGTTCCTATGTTATCTCATAGGATACTTGTATATATACGTATAAGTAAGTGGAATTGTATAAGGAAGACGATAAGTTATAGAAAAAAAAAGTGAATAAAAGGATGAGATGAAAAACTCAATGGGATTCCTGATCTAATAAAGAATCCCATTGAGTTTTTATGGATAAAAGATCCTCCTATATTATACTATTCAATTCTCGACGAGGAATTGATTTGATAGATTGGATATTGTTATTCATAATATTGATTTGATTCAGTATCATCAGAATACAATTCTTTCCATTGAATTTACAGGAGTCAAATTTGGATTTTATCTCTATGGGATTAGATCCCGAGTTATTGCGAAACAAAAAAAAACAATGAAATTATGGAAGTCAATATTCTCGCATTTATTGCTACTGCGCTGTTCATTCTAGTTCCTACTGCTTTTTTACTTATCATCTATGTAAAAACAGTCAGCCAAAATGATTAATTTGAATGAAACTTATTAGTTCTTAATAATGAAAATAAGGGATTGAAACTCCAAGTCTTAAATAAAATGGTTGGGGTAGAATCAGAAGTATCTGAGATAGTATGGTAGAAAGAACTTAATATTCTAGTTCTTTCTACCATACTCTTATTGTTTTATTAGTTTGTATTGTATACAGGGCTTTTTATGGATCACACACAATATGTAATATGTATGTTATATATTGTATGTACATCGAAATAGTACATTTAAATTAAATAGCAAGCACTCTAATTCCATTTCTGTTCTTCACTAGATCCATTTATTTGTATGGATTTTGATCAATCCAAACAAAGTAATCGAAGGTCAATTCTTCTATTCTAATTCCTAGAATTTTATATATGTATGCCGGGATATATCAAAAGAATCAACGCAGGAAGAATAGTATGGCCATATACTATAATAAAAAATAAAAGATATCCAAGGAATATTTTTTTTTTGGATTCCCATCCCAAGAGAAGAAGTCCTTGAGTGAACTATTAACAGATAATCCGTGTAGTTCTATGGGTAGCTTCTTCAGATTTTTAAAATAAAAGGAGTAGAGTACTAGACCCCGCCCATTTTTCATGCTTAAACATTACATTAAATGAATAAAAAAAGCATAAATTTCTACGAGGCTAAAACAAAGGTGAAATGTGCGATATGTGGATCGCTTAAGGGAACGAAGGTCTAATTTTGTGTAGGACCCCCTTGGACAACGACTAGTCACTTCCATTAGAAAGTATGTATCGATGTACTGTATGTACTGTAATAGTAGAACTAGTTTCTCTTAGAAAAAGTAAAGAAAGAGGGAAAAAAAAATAGGGATTCGTTTTTTTTTCATTGTAATATCCATAATCCCGGTAAGAGTAAGAGTTGGCACATCAAAATAGAAGAATATTTAGGAATAAATTGGTGGAACAAAAATTCCGATTATGCTCCTATTATGCGTATATTGAGTTTCGAAATACAACTATGATAATTATATTTTTTTATTCATTACGGTATTACAGCAGAATTTTGAAACAGAGACATTTTTTTAAGGCTTTACAAAACAAAAGATCAATTAAAGAATTGATACAATTTGATTACTCCATTAGTAATACCCCTAGAGCCCACTCCTTCCCCATACTACGAGCGAAAGGGAAAATGTAAAGACTACCATTAAAGCAGCCCAAGCGAGACTTACTATATCCATGTGAATTTTGTCCCCTATCTCTATGAAGGATTTATTCCATTATTGATCAATAATTATAGTGGAATTAATGGCGTAGAGTCAAAATGGGATGCTGACTTAAGACTATTCATGAACCAACTCAATGAACCCACTTGTAAAAACTTCTTATATTATATACATAATATATGATAATGGATTTATGGTAGAATCGGGAAGCATTCAGCACAACTACAATACACATACCTTTTCTTTGGAAATACCAATATGAAGGGAATGCTCCTAATGGAAGATGTAGGAATAAAAAAATAAGAACTATTGTTTGTTACCTCTATTTCCTATTTGAGGTAAGCCTTACTGTCTTTTGCTTTTTGTGAAAGAATTGGTAAACACCACCACTACTATACCCCTATTCCATACATTCTTTTTTTTATTTCCAATAAATAAGAAATGGCTCAAAACAATTCTATTGGTACCGATTTGGAACACGCCCAGAACCCATATTTTGAGAAAGAAACTTACAGTCTTTTGTTGATCAGGCGACACCCAGATTTGAACTGGGGATAAAGGATTTGCAGTCCCCTGCCTTACCCCTTGGCTATGTCGCCAATTTAAATAAATCTGATTCAAAACGGATAAAAATATTATTCCTCTTCTATTACTATTTCTTTTAGCGATTACTGAACCACTTTTTTTGGATCTTGAATCTCATTGTACTTATTCTGTTCCTAAAATTAATTCCTATTTTTTGTAGGATCTGGTTTAGATTA